ATCCTCTAATGTCGAGGGAATTGCACGTATAGAGATTCAAAAAAGAATCGATTTGATTCAGGTCATAATCTATATGGGATTCCCCAAGTTATTAATAGAAGACAGGACTCGAAGAATCGAAGAATTACAGATGAATGTACAAAAAGAACTCAATTGTGTAAACCGAAAACTCAACATTGCTATTAGAAGAATTTCAAATCCTTATGGGCACCCCAATATTCTTGCAGAATTTATAGCCGGACAATTAAAGAATAGAGTTTCATTTCGCAAAGCAATGAAAAAAGCTATTGAATTAACTGAACAGGCAGGTACAAAAGGAATTCAAGTACAAATTGCAGGGCGTATCGACGGAAAAGAAATTGCACGTGTTGAATGGATCAGAGAAGGTAGGGTTCCTCTACAAACCATTCGAGCTAAAATTGATTATTGTGCCTACGCAGTTCGAACTATCTATGGGGTATTAGGCATCAAAATTTGGATATTTGTAGACGAGGAATAATAAGAACTTACTTTACTTGTATTTAGTTCTATCTGGTGATAAAACAAAAAAAGGCAAACTCTTTCATTCCTTTTCTGTTAAATAAAAAAAAAAAATGAACAATTCTATAAGGTTGAATAAAAATTCGATTAATCGTTTGATATAATTGCTATGCTTAGTGTGTGACTCGTTGGTTTTTTTAGGATTATAGGATTCAACAAAATCGACCGGCCCGTAGTACGAACTATAGAACTAATAATCAACTCATCGCTTCGCATTATCTGGATATAAGGAACCAGTCAAGATATGATATATGAGTCATATCATTGTAGCAACTGAAATCTTTTTTGCATAAACACAAAAGAAAAACCAATCTGATTATGAGTTGTAAAGCAATAAAAGTATACAGATAAATGGAAGGGTGAGAGAAAGATAGGAAAAGAAATATCAATGATATATAATTCCAATATGTAAGGTCTATGAGTCATCTCATATAAAGGGAATGTAATAAAGCATCAATACTGATTGATCCATAATTAGACAAATCGGTGCATAGAAGAAAAAATCAAGAGCCCTGAGCCAATAAAGACTGAGAAGGTTGACTCAAGAAAAAAATTTCATTCATTAATAAATTTCATTAAGGGCTCCGTTGTAGAATTCAGACCTAACCATTAATCGAGAAGTGGTGGGGACGACAGAACCTGTGAATGCATAAGATTCTAACGAATCCTAATGATTCATTGGGTAGGATGGCGGAACGAACCAGAAACCTATTCATTTATTCTGAGAGGTCATGTCATAGACTAATCTTACAATTGAATGTTGAAAGAGTAAATATTCGCCCGCGAATTTTTTTTTATTTCTAAATTTTAGTCGATTCGATATGATAATACAAAGGAAAAAGAAAATAAAGATTCATTATAACGTTATATAAAAACGACATTATCTATAAATAGAAGACGTGTTTAATTATATATTAAAACACAAAAAATTTAAAATTTATAATAGATATAGATTAGATAAAATTTAAAAGAATACCACGATTCCGTATATTATTCACCGTGTATATTATTTTTTAATTGTTTAATTCGCGAGGAGCTGGATGAGAAGAAACTCTCATGTCCAGTTCTGTAGTAGAGATGGATGGAATTGATAAACAACCATCAACTATAACCCCAAAAGAACCAGATTCCGTAAACAACATAGAGGAAGAATGAAAGGAATATCTTATCGAGGCAATCGTATTTGCTTCGGTAGATATGCTCTTCAAGCGCTTGAACCCGCTTGGATCACATCTAGACAAATAGAAGCAGGGCGGCGAGCAATGACACGAAACGCACGCCGCGGTGGAAAAATATGGGTACGCATATTTCCAGACAAACCCGTTACAGTAAGACCTACAGAAACACGTATGGGTTCGGGTAAAGGATCTCCCGAATATTGGGTAGCTGTTGTTAAACCCGGTAGAATACTTTATGAAATGAGCGGAGTAGCAGAAAATATAGCCAGAAGGGCAATTTCAATAGCGGCATCCAAAATGCCTATACGAACTCAATTCATTCTTTCGGGATAGGGATGTAGAAACAAAGGAAAGGGGTCTTTTGTATGAAAAAAAAAAAAAAAAAAAATTGCAGGTTTTTTGTTTTGAACAAATAATATTTCTTTTTTTTTATTTAGACCCTTGCATTGAAAACAAAAAAAATCGATAAAAAAACGATATGATTCAACCTCAAACCCATTTGAATGTAGCGGATAACAGCGGAGCCCGAGAATTGATGTGTATTCGAATCATAGGAGCTAGTAATCGACGATATGCTCATATTGGTGACGTTATTGTTGCTGTAATCAAGGAAGCCGTACCAAATACACCTCTAGAAAGATCAGAAGTAATCCGAGCTGTAATTGTACGTACTTGTAAAGAACTCAAACGCGACAACGGTATGATAATACGATATGATGACAATGCTGCAGTTGTTATTGATCAAGAAGGAAATCCTAAAGGAACCCGGATTTTTGGCGCGATCGCCCGGGAATTAAGACAGTTAAATTTCACTAAAATAGTTTCATTAGCACCCGAAGTATTATAAGGGAAGGCCGTAATATAGTTATAGTATTTGGTATTTGAATGAAACCGATTAATTAGTAGATTTTTTATATATCACGTATATACCTTTAATAATTCAGAAATAAAGATAAATAAAAAAAGAAAAAGAGCATGTTGATTATATCAAAATTTGGGGGCAACAAAAATCTTAGTTTATCATGAGTAAAGACACTATTGCTGACATAATAACCGCTATACGAAATGCTGACATGAATAAAAAAAGAACAGTTCGAATACCATCTACTAACATCACTGAAAATATTGTTAAAATCCTTTTACAAGAAGGTTTTATTGAAAACGTGAGAAAACATCAGGAAAGCAATAAATATTTTTTGGTTTTAACACTACGACATAGAAGAAATAGAAAAGGATCGTATAGAACTGTTTTAAATTTAAAACGGATCAGTCGACCCGGTTTACGAATATATTCTAACTATCAAAAAATTCCTAGAATTTTAGGCGGAATGGGGATTGTAATTCTTTCTACTTCTCGAGGTATAATGACAGACCGAAGGGCTCGAATAGAAGGAATCGGCGGAGAAATTTTGTGTTATATATGGTAATCTTTCTGATAGACGAATTATACGCAGAACTTTCATATTTGTGAAAAAGAGAAAGGACAACTTTATAATATTACCCCTCTTACATTAGTTGATACTTCAAAGCGGTTTTACCTGGAATGAAACAAAAAAAAGATTCATGAGGGTTTAATTACTGAACAACTTACCAATGGTATGTATCTTCCGGGTTCGTTTAGATTTGAGATAATGAAAATATGATTCTGGCTTTTGTTTCGGAAAGGATTCGACGTTGGTTTATACGTATACTACCAAGAAATAGAATAAAAATTGAGGTAAGTCCTTATTTAAACCAAAGGACGTATAGTTTATAGACTCCAAAGCAAAGACTCGAATGATTCGGTGGTTTTTTGAATTTCAACATTCTTTCGTGGGGATACAATTCGAAGTTAAAAATTTCAAGAAACTTATTTTCTTCCAATAAATAGTAAGAAAAGGAATGACAAATATGAAAATAAGGGCCTCTGTTCGTAAAATTTGTGAAAAATGTCGATTGATCCGTAGGCGGGGACGAATTATAGTAATTTGTTCCAACCCGAGACATAAACAAAGACAAGGCTAATCTTTCTAAAGCAAAAAAGACTCTAGAAATCAAAAGTAACCGATGTACAGATGTACAAATAAATAAGTAAAAAAAAAATAAGGATACGTTTTGACATGAAATGGATATATCCATATATCTCTGACTTATATTTATGAGATGATAAAATATGGCAAAACCTATACCAAAAATTGGTTCACGTAGAAATAGACGTATTGGTTCACGTAAGAATGCGCGTAGAGTACCAAAGGGAGTTATTCATGTTCAAGCAAGTTTCAATAATACGATTGTGACTGTTACAGATGTGCGGGGTCGAGTAATTTCTTGGTCCTCCGCCGGGGCTTGTGGATTCAAGGGTACAAGAAGAGGTACACCATTTGCCGCTCAAACCGCAGCAGGAAATGCTATTAGGACAGTAGTGGATCAAGGTATGCAACGAGCAGAAGTCATGATAAAAGGCCCGGGTCTCGGAAGAGATGCGGCATTAAGAGCTATTCGTAGAAGTGGTATACTATTAAGTTTCATACGCGATGTAACCCCTATGCCACATAATGGCTGTAGGCCCCCTAAAAAAAGGCGTGTGTAAAAATAAACATTGAAGAGATTTCAAGAGAAATAAATAATTCAATGATTTGATCAAATAATATACTATGGTTCGAGAGAAAGTAACAGTATCTACTCGGACACTACAGTGGAAGTGTGTTGAATCAAGAGCAGACAGTAAGCGTCTTTATTATGGACGCTTTATTCTGGCCCCACTTATGAAAGGTCAAGCGGATACAATAGGAATTGCGATGCGAAGAGCTTTGCTCGGAGAAATAGAAGGAACATGTATCACACGCGCAAAATCTGAGAAAATACCACATGAATATTCTACCATAATAGGTATTCAAGAATCCGTACATGAAATTTTAATGAATTTGAAAGAAATTGTATTGAGAAGTAATCTATATGGAACTCGTAACGCGTCTATTTGTATCAAGGGTCCTGGATATGTAACTGCTCAAGACATTATCTTACCACCTTCTGTGGAAATCGTTGATAATACACAGCATATAGCTAACCTAACGGAACCAATTAATTTGTGTATTGAATTACAAATTGAGAGGAATCGCGGATATCGTATAAAAACGCCAAATAACTTTCAAGACGGAAGTTATCCTATAGATGCTGTATTCATGCCTGTTCGAAATGCGAATCATAGCATTCATTCTTATGTGAATGGGAATGAAAAACAGGAGATACTTTTTCTCGAAATATGGACAAATGGAAGTTTAACTCCTAAAGAAGCACTTCATG